GAAAAAAAGTGATACTTATTATTATTAGAATTAAGTCCCAGGCCTTATGCTTATGTCATGTCAATTGCGAAATATCTCGTTTGTTGTAACACTTCCTAAAAAACTATTCCATTGGACTAACAATGGGAAGGAAGAAGGCGAGTCGTTCTGCTAATTCCCCATTCTCCAACCAGTCCTTCCCATGGGTTAGTGTCCCACCAAATAATTGGAGGAGTGAAATCCTAATCGAATTCAAAAAAAGCAGTAAGTCCAAGGAAATAAACTAATAAAAAATACGTATTTTTTTTTTTTCGGATTAAACAAAGGGATTCGCAAATAAAAGTGCTAACGCTACAACCAGTCCATAAATTGTTAAAGCTTCCATAAAAGCCAGACTAAGCAATAAAGTACCTCGTATTTTTCCCTCCGCCTCGGGCTGTCTCGCGATCCCTTCTACAGCTTGGCCCGCAGCAGTACCTTGACCAACCCCAGGTCCAATAGAAGCAAGCCCGACGGCCAAACCAGCAGCAATAACGGAAGCGGCAGAAATCAGTGGATTCATGATAAGTTCCTCACACCAAAATAAGTAAATAGTTAATGATACAATCAACCAATAAATTATGACTTAATTATTCCATCGCTAAGATCTATACAGTCTTAGGAAATAAGAACTCGGAATTGAAGTAATAATATTATTATTGAATCATCAGAACGGCTTCGATATTTCTTTTTTAGTTTTTATTCACAGAATTTTTTTGAATCCATACCATTCTTTTTGAATTTTTCGTTTTTTCTTATTTTCTTGATTGAATCTCTTTATTCAATAGTCACTTTATTTTATTCATTTAATATTCAATTCACAACTACAAAGGAAATGGAGGGGATTCCATTGGAATTCCTATCTAAATTCACAGTAATAGAGCCGTTTAGATATTACATATATAACTAATTAATATCTAATATTACATATACATGTGTTTCTTGGATAACGTAAATCAACCATTCATATCTTACATTCAATCGGATTATAGAATCATTCTTCGAAACATTCACAAGAGTTGTCTTATACTAATTAGAGTACATACATCTAGTTCGGCCCCCCCTAACCAATCCATTTTTTTTTATAAATTTGAATTTAGTTTTTTGTAAATCTTTATTTTTTCTTTTTTTACTCGCCGACGCAGGTACAATCAATCTACATGGACAAATTCATTAGATCGAATCGTTGCATCGAAATAGAAGTATTTGATTGATCTAAGTTCAGGTAATTTATTATTTATTAAAATCCTCTTTTGGTCAACCGTTTAATTGGATGAAATCAACTTGAATGGGAATTTTTCTATATAACAATAGCATCTTTTTTAAAATAGCACACTATAATACTATAAGTATTACAATCCTAATTATTATTCAGATTATGATTACTAATATCTAATAATATTGAATATTGGAATTAAATGAACAAAACAATATAAAGATAGTATTCATTGGGGGGGGGATAAATAGACCGAACTGGAATTTTAGGAAAAAGATCTTTTCGATCTCTTTCCTTTTTTTTACTTCCCCTTTTGTTTGTTGCAATTCCCTAATACCGCTAATATCTTATTTTTTACTATTACTTCTATACTTTATATAGTTTATATTTATATAATTTATCTATTTATTTTTATATATTATGCTCCTTAAGCAGATTATCTTGATACGCACATATATTGCGTAAGGCTTAAACTAAAAAAAGACTATTTCGAAAACTAGTCAATGATGACCCTCCATGGATTCGCCTATATAAGCCGCAGCTAAAGTTGCAAAAATAAGAGCTTGAATACCGCTTGTAAATAATCCAAGTAACATGACGGGTATAGGAACCACTGAAGGTACTAAAGAAACAAGAACAAGAACTACTAATTCATCAGCTAATATATTTCCGAAAAGTCGAAAACTAAGTGATAGGGGTTTTGTGAAATCTTCTAAAATATTAATGGGTAAAAGGATTGGAGTTGGTTGAATGTATTTACCAAAATAACCTAATCCTTTTTTACTAAGACCCGCATAGAAATATGCTACTGACGTGAGTAAAGCTAAAGCAACAGTAGTATTTATATCATTTGTAGGCGCGGCTAATTCCCCATGAGGTAACTGTATGATTTTCCAAGGTAAAAGAGCACCCGACCAATTCGAAACAAAAATAAATAGAAACAAAGTTCCAATAAAGGGAACCCATGGACCGTATTCTTCGCCAATCTGAGTTTTGCTCACATCTCGAATGAATTCAAGAACATATTCGAAGAAATTCTGACTGTCAGTAGGAATGGTTTGTGGATTACGAACAGCTATAATGGCTGAACCTAATAAGATAGCAATTACAACCCAAGAAGTAATAATTACTTGGGCATGGACTTGAAAACCTCCTATTTTCCAATAGAAATGTTGGCCGACTTCCACACCGGATATATCGTATAAGCCTTTTAGTGTGTTGATATAACATAATAGAACATTCATATTGCCCTCTGAAAAAAATAGAACTTTAAAAAGAATTATTTGGATTCAACCTTCTCTTTTTTCGACTTTCCTAGTTGACTTATATATATTTGTATACCAATTAATTACATAATATCCCTAGTTACTTGTATCTCTTTTAGGAATCATAACCGATTTCATAAATCTATGGAGTTCCCAAAAGAATTTTTTTATTTTATTATTCATTATTAATATGAATCAAGGATTTCGTATATAACTAGAACGACCCTCACAAATTGCAAATACTAATTTGTTAAGAATTAATCGGATTGAAGCTATCGCGTCATCATTTGCTGGGATCGAAATATCAGCGAGATCTGGGTCACAATTTGTATCGATTAAACAAATCGTTGGAATTCCCAAAATCATACATTCTCGAAGAGCCGTATATTCTTCTTGCTGATCAACGATTATTACAATATCGGGTAATCCAGTCATATATTTGATCCCGCCCAGATATGTTTGCAAGTGAGATAATTGTCTCTTCAACATAGCTGAATCTCTTTTCGGAAGACGATTGAGTCTCCCCATCTTTTGTTCCGTTCTCAAGTCCCTGAACTTATGAAGTATCGTTTCCGTAGTATACCAATTCGTTAACATACCGCCTAGCCATTTTTTATTAACATAATGACAACGGGCCCTTATTGCAGCCCGTGCTACTGAATCGGCTGCTTTATTTTTGGTACCAACAATTAAGAATTGCTTTCCCCTACTTGCTGTATCAAAAACTAAATCACAAGCTTCTGATAAAAAACGGGCAGTTCTAATAAGATTTATAATATGAATACCTTTACGCTTTGAAGAGATATAAGGTTCCATTCTAGGATTCCATTTACTAGTACCATGACCAAAATGAACTCCTGCTTCCATCATTTCTTCCAAATGGATGTTCCAATATCTTCTTGTCATTTATTTATCCACACCTCCTTTCTTTTTATTAAAAAAAAGAGAGACGAGGTGCCCTGAAATAGAAATAAATAATTGTTCCGATGGAACCTTCGTTTCTACCTCTAACGGATATTGGCCATTGATACACGATTCAAACCATTAATATTAATTTCTTTCTATTCTATTTGTTATTTTATTATCTTTATTACTATATACCAAATAAAAATAAAAAAAAAAAATGACCGCAAATACAAATAGCTAAAAAGAAAGGGGGTGAATCCGCTCTTAGGAATCATTCAACCCTCGAAATGATTGTCTCAGTGTATCGTGTAAATTCCTTGAAATGAAAAAATCAAATAATTCTCTGTGGTGGAACAAAATATCTCGCATTTCTGCCTCGAATAGTTTATTGTTTTTGGTTTCCAAAGGAATGTTGGTATGTTGCCTTGAACGTTGCACTAATCCGTTGAATCCCGTACCAACGGGTATCATCCCCCCTAGAACAACGTTCTCTTTCAGACCTTTCAACCAATCGATACGACCCCGGAGAGCGGCTTTTGCTAAAACTCGAGCAGTTTCTTGAAAACTTGCTTCGGATATAAAACTTTGAGTATTTAAAGATGCTTTCGTTATTCCCAATAAGATAGCTCGGTAACAGATCGCTTCTTCCAAAGCGCGCCCTGTTCGTTCCGCCCGCAACAATTCAATCAGTTCTCCGGGTGAAAAAACATTAGACATTCCCTCTTCTGAAACCAACACTTTTGATGTTATTTGACGCACAATAATTTCTATATGTCGATTATGAATCTGCACCCCCTGAGATCTATAAACTTTTTGGATCTTATTAACCAAAGAGATACGCCCTTGCACTATAGTTAGCTCAGCACCAATCAAGAATCTCCAAGGAATTCCAATAATTTTTGTTATACTCTTGTTCCAACCCTCAATTCTCTTTTCTAGGTTCATCGATATTGAATCAATCGAACGCACTTCTAACACTTGTTCCACTTTTGGAAGACCTTGCGTTATATCCCTAGATCTCGATTTTTCATATATAAATGTAACTAATGTATCTCCTTCGTAAAGGATTTCTCCATAATGGCCATGAACGGTTGCTCCCGGAGTGGCCAAATAAGCTTTAGCTGATCTTATTACTACAGAGTCAATTTGAACAATTAGAACTTGACCCGATTTTAAGTGCGGTCCGTTTTTGGCTATACATAAATTTTCACAAATAAACTGCCCAAGGCTAATTATTCTAGACGCTTCTTCACAATAATTATGATGGAGAAAATTCCAATTCAAATTGAATGGATTCAAAACGATGTTACCGCGCGGATCGGGATTACTATAAATAGAAACCCTACCATTTTCATCCATTAAATAATATTTAAGCACTTGAAAAGTCTGTTTGAAATTGTCAAGTTGTAAATATTTAGTTACCGAGATCTGATTATAAGTTATTAAATGGTAAAATGAATAAAAATGCGCAATTTGAGGGGTTCTTCCTAATCCTAAAGGTCCCAAGGAATTCCTAATTGGAATTAGACTATCTCTTTTCATTGATTCTTTTTTTATTACATCATTGTAATATTTTACATCGTTGAATGGACCCA